CATAAATCTATTCAATCTAGATTCTAATATAATTCATAATATTTATTTTTATATAAATATATAATAACAAATTACTAAAAAGATTAATAAAAAAAAGAAAATATACGAAGAAATTCGTCCACCCCCCACATATTTGATAGCTTCTCCCATAAAAAAACTTGAAATACCAACTCCATTTGGAATTCCATCAATTATTTGTCTATCAAAAAAATAATTGAATTTAGCTAACTTTCTTACACTCGCAATTAAAGATACTTCAAAAAAAGCATCTATATAACCACGATTATATGACCAATCATATATAACATTGATTATCTTATCAGGAATAATTTTTTTAGTAACACTTTTTTGAAATAAATTGAATACGTTCAAGTTTTGTAAAGAAGAAAAAACAGGTTTATAGAGAAAAGACGCTATCAATATTCCGAAAAAAGCTATACTCACCGAAAAAGTTGCATTTGTAAAAAATTCATACCAATCGACAGAATTCTTTGAATTTTGATGTAAAAGGTCTATAGACGGAATTAACAATTTGGATAAGATATCCAAATCTATTCCATCTTGGCTGAAAGAAATTCCAATGGACCCAACGAAGAAAGTAAATAATACTAATACAAGCATAGAAAATAGCATAGTATTGTCAGATTCATGAGGATAAAAAAAGGGAATGTTTTTAGTACCTAAATAGGTACTCTCAACAAAAAGACGTTTTATGCTTTTGACATTTCGATTAATTGTATTCGAATATTTCCTCTTCCGAAAAAAAGAAGTCCTTTCATTATTATTCATTGTTAATAAACCTAATAAATGAATTTTCTTTTTTAATTTCTTTTTTCCTTCTTTGCCCCATAAAGATATTGAATAGAATGAACTATTTTTCTTTCCGTTGAAATTTTGAAAATGAACGTTTAAATATCCTTCAAAAACTAGTAAATAGATTCGAAACATATAAAATGCAGTTAATCCTGCTGTGGAACAAGCTATTATTGCGAAAATCGGTGAATACAACCAACTATCATTAAGAATCTCATCCTTGGACCAAAAACAAGCAAAAGGTGGAATACCACAAAGAGAAAGTGTACCTATTAAAAAAGCGGTTTTTGTAATTGGCGCATGTTTTGTTAAACCGCCCATAAGAACCATATTTTGACTTTTATCTGGAGAATATCCAACAATTGCTTCCATTGAATGGATAATGGATCCAGATCCTAAAAACAACAATGCTTTTGAATAAGCATGAGTAATCAAATGAAATAAAGCGGCTCGATAAGAGCCCATACCTAAAGCTAACATCATATAACCCAATTGAGACATTGTAGAATAGGCCAAATTTTTCTTAATATCTTTTTGAGCAATAGCTAAAGTTGCTCCTAATACTACTGTTATTATACCTATCAAAGCTATTCCACTCATTATGAAGGGTATAACTGTGAAAAGGGGAAGAAGCCGAGCTACAAGAAAAATTCCTGCTGCTACCATAGTAGCAGCGTGTATAAGAGCCGAAATAGGGGTAGGCCCTTCCATAGCATCCGGTAACCAGACATGAAGAGGGAATTGGGCAGATTTCGCAACTGATCCACAAAATAATAAGAAGGCGCAGAAAGTAACAAAAAAAATATTAACCTCATTCTTATAAATCAAGTTATTAAATATTTGAAATAAATCCCGAAATTCCAAACTACCCGTTATCCAATAAAGACCTAAAATTCCTAATAATAAACCAAAATCCCCTACACGATTAGTTACAAATGCTTTTTGACAAGCCTTTGCCGCAATAGGACGTGTAAACCAAAAACCTATTAATAGATAAGAACACATTCCAACCAATTCCCAAAAAATATAAACTTGTATCAAATTGGAACTTGTAACTAATCCCAACATTGAAGTATTAAAAAAACTCAGATAAGTAAAAAATCTCAAATATCCTTGATCATGAGACATATAATTATCACTATAAAAAAGAACCAGAATACCAACAGTAGTGATTAATATTGACATAATAGAAGTAAGTGAATCGAACAAGTAACCAAACTCTAAAGAAATATCATTATTTATAGTCCAAGACCATACATATTGATAGATTGAACTGTTCTGGATTTGATGAATAGATAGATCGATCGAAAAAATCATAACTATTATTAACAATAAAATACTAGGAAAAGCCCACATACGGCGAAGATTTTTTGTTGCCGTGGGAAAAAGTAGAAGTCCTACCCCTATTAAAATAGGAACTGGAAGTGGGAGGAAAGGTATGATCCATGAAAATTGATGTGTATATTCCATACAAAAAAAAAAAATAATGAATTTTCTTTCTTATTCGTTTGTTTTATCTCTTTTGTAAAAGGTTCGGTTAATAAAAAAGTGGATATATAAATAGAATTTGAGATTTTTTTTAATTTTTCTGAATCGTTGCACAATATTTCCAATATCCCAAAGTACAAAGTAAAAATAGACCCATAACCAAATTAAATTCGAATATATATATTATTATTTTCTATTAAGAATTAAGAAATATTAATTACTATTTAGAATTACTATAGTTAGTAATAATTTTTTATATTAAGAAATATTAAATTACTATAAATAATAAATTATATATATATTCTAATAAAAATAAATAAAAACGAAATTTGTAAAATTAAAATTATTATCTATAGACTGAGGATAAAAAATTACACCAAAACTAAGAACATTCGTTTCTTTTGCTATATGAATGAATCAGAAAAAACATATGAAATGACCCGATAAAATAATCTTATTATTCAGAAAAATTAGTTCATTTTGAACTAATCGATACATTGATACATTACAATTACATTACAATAAAAGGAGATCTAGATATATATGTTTGGAAAGATTTTGAAAAGGTTTCTAATATTCAATGTTTTTACTTTAGATAGAAATAGAAAAAAATAGGAAGGATAGCTAAGACGACATATGGCTAATTAAAGAATATTTCGTTTTCATTTAAAGAACAAATGTCTTTCACATTCAATTATAGCAATAAAAAAATTATATTAATTATATGGCAGTTCCAAAAAAGCGCACTTCTATATCAAAAAAAAAAATTCGTAAGAATTTTTGGAAAAAAAAGGGATATTGGACAGCATTGAAAGCCTTTTCATTAGCGAAATCCATTTTGACAGGGAACTCAAAAAGTTTTTTTTGTAACAAATAAAAATGTTGCAATAATCTGAATTAGCTCGATTCAAAGAGTATTCTTTATATTCTTTATTATTATTAGTATAATAATAATAAAGAATATTTAGTAATATAAGAATATTTAATATTGACCATATATTTAGCATATATTATAATATATGCTGAATATATAATCTAAATTTTTTAGAATCTAGTGTAATAATAATAATAGATATAGAAATTAACGTTAAGGATTTCATTGAAAAAATGGAAATGCATTTCTTTAGAGTTATAAAATGAATGAAATAATTAAAAAATGAGTCATAAACAACTACAACAAAATGTTTTTTTCATTAATTCCTAGATTGAAGTCAGAACTATCTAGTTTCAGTTTCAACAGTGCTTTTTTTGAATTAGAAAAAGTGTGAACTACGAAAAACCCATTCTCCGTTGTTAAATTTGAAAACTAACACTGGAAATGAAAAAAAACAAGAATACAACTTAACTTCGTATTGAAATCGAAACGTTCTATTTTTTTTTTTATTTGAATATTTTTTCGATTTTATTACTATACTTCTAGTTTATAGTTAATGTGAATTTATAGTATAGAATTAGAATAATAATAGAATTCTTCAAATTTTTTATTGTTTAGTAAAGAAATGTACTAAATTAATATAATATTCAAATTCCACGTTAATTGATTCTGTGAATCTCGACGATTGACTAATGAATCGGTTATTATGATTTCGAGTAAGCCGCTATGGTGAAATTGGTAGACACGCTGCTCTTAGGAAGCAGTGCTAGAGCATCTCGGTTCGAGTCCGAGTAGCGGCATGGCATCCTATATCTATATTCTAAAAGAATAAGTCCTATAATGAATTCAATTCCCGATTCCTATCCTAGTATTCATACCTTTTTTATTTTCATTATAGATATTTATTTATTTTCATTATATATATATGATATTTTCAACTTTAGAGCATATATTAACTCATATATCGTTTTCGGTCATATCTATTGTAATTTCAATTCATTTAATAACCTTATTAGTCAATGAAATCGTAGAATTATATGATTTGTCCAAAAAAGCCATGACAATAACTTTTTTCTGTGTAACGGGATTGTTAATTACTCGTTGGTTTTTTTCGGGCCATTTACCATTTAGTGATTTATATGAATCCTTAATCTTTCTTTCATGGGGTTTTTCCATTTTTCATATGGTTCCTTTTTTTAAAAAGGATAAAAACCTTTTAAGTACAATAATCGCACCAAGTGTTATTTTTACCCAAGGCTTTGCGACTTCAGGTCTTTTAACCAAAATGCATCAATCCGTAATATTAGTACCCGCTCTACAATCCCATTGGCTAATGATGCACGTCAGTATGATGATATTCGGATATGCAGCTCTTTTATGTGGATCTTTATTATCAGTGGCTATTTTAGTCATTACGTTTCAAGAAAGAATCCAAATTCTTGCTTTTACCAAGAATTTGGATTCTTTAAATAAATCATTTGATTTTGCTGAAATCAAATACATGAATATGAATGAACGAAAGAATGTTTTACGAACAACTTCTTCTTCTAGAAATTATTACAGGTCTCAATTTATTCAACAATTGGATCGTTGGGGTTATCGTATTATTAGTCTAGGTTTTCTCTTTTTAACAATAGGTATTCTTTCAGGAGCAGTATGGGCTAACGAGGCATGGGGATCATATTGGAATTGGGATCCAAAGGAAACTTGGGCCTTTATTACGTGGACCATATTCGCGATTTATTTACATACTAGAAAAACTAAAAAATTAGAAGGTGTAAATTCTTCAATAGTGGCCTCTATAGGATTTCTTATAATTTGGGTATGTTATTTGGGGATCAATCTATTAGGAATAGGACTACATAGTTATGGTTCATTTATATCTAATTGAATTAACAAAATGAGTAACGAACTTAACCTGAGAAATAAAAATATGGAAAGCATATATATACTTTCCATAAATTAAACTTCCCAAAAATCGTCGAGAACCCTTTGAATCATTACATTACTTGATTTTAAGGGTTCTCACAAACAACAAACATATTCGATTACAATTCAATTTTTTTTTTTAAGTGAATCTAACATAAAAATCTTTGTCCAAAGGGTTTTTTTCTCTTTTTTATTTATTGGTTTTGTTTTATTCATTTATTCAAGAAAACAAACTATCTATCAAAAATTAGATAGAATAGCTTCAACTTTCTCAACCGAGAATGAGAAAATGAAATCTGGATAAATACCAATACCTATTACGGGTATAAGGATAGAAATAGAAATAAATAATTCTCTCGGCCCAGAATCAAAAAAATAAGAGTTTGGTGTATTAAAAAACTTGTATCCATAAAACATCTGCCGTAAGATAGATAATAAATAAATCGGAGTTAATATCATTCCAATTGCTGTTACAAAAGTAATTAGTATTTTCATCATGAAAAGATATTTTTGACTAGTAATTATTCCAAAAAAAACTATCAATTCTGCAACAAAACCGCTCATGCCCGGTAATGCAAGAGAAGCCATCGATAAGATAGTAAAAATCGTGAATATTTTTGGCATTGGGATAGCCATTCCGCCCATTTCATCAAGATTAAGAAGACGTAGTCTATCATAACTAGTTCCTGCCAAGAAAAAAAGCGCAGCGCCAATAAATCCATGAGATATTATTTGTAAAATGGCCCCGTTGAGCCCAGTATCACTTATGGAACCAATTCCTATAATAAGGAAACCCATATGAGATACCGAGGAATAAGCTATTCTTTTTTTTAAATTACGTTGACCAAAAGATGTTGAAGCAGCATAGATTATTTGAATAGAACCTAATATCATTAACCAGGGGCAAAATATGGAATGAGCATGGGAAAATAATTCCATATTAATTCGAACCAACCCATATGCTCCCATTTTTAATAAGATTCCGGCTAAAAGCATACAAGTGCTGTAATGTGCCTCTCCGTGGGTATCTGGTAACCATGTATGTAAGGGTATAATCGGCGATTTGACAGCAAAAGCAATAAGAAATGCCATATAGAATATTATTTCTAGCGCCACAGGATACGATTGATTAGTTAATGTTTCAAAATTTAATGTTGGTTCATTCGAACCATATAAACTGATACCCAGAATTCCCATTAATAAAAAAACAGAACTTCCCGCAGTGTACAAAATAAACTTTGTAGCTGAATACAAACGTTTCTTTCCTCCCCACATGGCTAAAAGTAGATAAACGGGAATTAATTCCAATTCCCACATGATGAAAAAAAGTAAAATGTCTCGAGAAGAAAATAGTCCTATTTGACCGCTATACATTGCTAACATCAGGAAATAGAATAATTGGTATTCTCGAGTAACTGGCTGAGCCGCTAACGTGGCTAACGTGGTGATAAATCCCGTTAGTAAGATAGGTCCTATAGAGAGTCCATCTATTCCGAAGCTCCAGTAAAAATCAAAAAAATTGATCCATTTATAATTCTCCGTTAGTTGGATTAGTGGATCATCCAATTGGAAATGATAACAAAATGCATAGGTTGTTAGAAGGAGATCAATTAAGCATATACAAATGCTATACCACCTAATTACCTTATTTCCCTTATGAGGAAATAAGAAAATTAAAGAACCCCCGACTATTGGCAAAACTACAACTATTGTTAACCAAGGAAAATAATTCGTGATAAAAATAAGATACACTTGGGCCAGAAAAGCCCGCGCTCAAAATAGAAAAAAACTTTTTCTATTTTATTTTGAGCACGGGTTTTTGCCAGTAAAAAAACGTATTCGTGTGGTGTTTTTTGAAACGTATCAAATCAATAACCTAGACCCATACTTCGAGTTGTTTCATTCCCTAAATAAACTCGAACACTTAAGAAATCCGTCGGACAGGCGGACTCACATCTCTTACAACCAACACAGTCCTCTGTTCTTGGGGCAGAAGCTATTTGCTTAGCTTTACATCCATCCCAAGGTATCATTTCTAATACATCTGTGGGACAGGCTCGGACACATTGAGTACATCCTATACATGTATCATAAATCTTTACTGAATGTGACATTGTATCTATAGTAATTTTTGAACATCAAAAATGAAAATTATCGATCTAGTAAACTCCTAAATGAATCATATATTTATACACCAGATGAATCAATGATTTGTCAGAATTTTGCTAATCAAAATAGACGAGACGTCTAGATAAATTGAAAAGAACGAAGAGAGAAGGACCAGGATACTTTGATTGCTTATTATTTCGTTTTGCAAATGCAAACATGATCATACGTTGTGTAGCATACATGCTAATTTGAATTGATAAATATTACACTATTCAAAATTCTACTTTTGAGTAATTATGATTAATGCTATTTATTCAACAAATTTGATTGATTGATACGGGTTGATTTTCTGTTACGAGAAATTGAAGAAACAATAGCCGGTCCAATAGCTGCTTCAGCGGCTGCAATAGCTATAACAAAAATGGAAAAAATATTTCCTTTTAATTGGCGATTATCAAAAAAATCAGAGAAAGTTACGAGATTTATATTAACTGCATTCAGTATAAGTTCAAGACACATAAGGGCTCTAACCATATTTCGGCTCGTGATCAATCCATAGATACCAATAGAAAATAAATAGGCACTCAAAACAAGTACATGTTCGAGCATCATTGACCAACTCCTTATCAATTTTGATTCATTTCAATATGAACAACAATTCAACAGATTCGATTGACTAAAGAATATAACAAGTCTGGAACAAAAGAATATATTAGCAATCGGCAATAAAAAAAAAATTGAATCTGGATTTATATTGCTAGTTCTCTATTCTCTAAAGATTTATTACTGGCGAGCTACGACAATTGCACCTATCAAAGCAACTAAAAGAATTATTGAAATGAGTTCAAATGGAAGAAAAAAATCTGTTGATAAATGAATTCCGATTTGTTGACTAGTACTTATCAAATCTTGCTCAATAATCTGATTTGGTCTTGTAGTCCAAATAATTCCGTACCATGATGTATCTGGAATAGTAGTTATTAGTGAAACAAAAATACTTGTACAAACCATCAAAGTAATCCCATCTCCAACGGTCCAAAGCTGAAAATCGTCGTAATATTCTGAACTATTCATGAACATCACAGCAAATATGATTAAAATGTTAATAGCTCCCACATAAATAAGTAGCTGTGATGCAGCTACAAAATGGGAGTTTGATAAAATATAGAATAAAGATATACA